CATTCGGAATTTCATCTCTGATGATACTTTTTTAGTTAGGGATAGTAATGGAGACAGTTATTCTATCTATTTTGATATAGAAAATCAAATTTTTGAGATTGACAGCGATCATTCTTTTCTGAGTGAACTAGAAAGTTCTTTTTCTAGTTATCGCAATTCTAGTTATATGAATAACGGATCTACGAATGAAGATTCCTTATACAATCGTTACATGTATGATACTCAATCGAGTTGGAATAATCACATTACTAGTTGCATTGACAGTTATCTTCAGTCTCAAATCTGTATTGATACGTCCATTGTAAGTGATAGTAGTGACGGTTACATTTCTAGGTGCGTTTTTGATAAACGTAAAACTAGTAGTGAAAGTGGGGGGTCCAGTATACGAACCCGCGCGAAGAGTAGTGATTTAACTCTAAGAGAAAGGTCTAGTGATCTTGATGCAACTCAAAAATACAGGCATTTGTGGGTTCAATGCGAAAATTGTTATGGATTAAATTATAAGAAATTTTTGAAATCAAAAATGAATATTTGTGAACAGTGTGGATACCATTTGAAAATGAGTAGTTCAGAAAGAATCGAAGTTTTGATCGATCCCGGTACTTGGGACCCTATGGATGAAGACATGGTCTCTCTGGATCCCATTGGATTTCATTCAGAGGAGGAGCCATATAAAGATCGTATTGATTCTTATCAAAGAAAGACAGGATTAACTGAGGCTGTTCAAACAGGCGTAGGTCAACTAAATGGTATTCCCGTAGCAATTGGGGTTATGGATTTTCAGTTTATGGGGGGTAGTATGGGATCCGTAGTCGGGGAGAAAATCACCCGTTTGATTGAGTACGCTACCAATCAATTTCTACCTCTTATTATAGTGTGCGCTTCGGGGGGAGCGCGCATGCAAGAAGGGAGTTTGAGCTTGATGCAAATGGCTAAAATATCGTCTGCTTTATTTGATTATCAATCAAATAAAAAGTTATTGTATGTATCAATCCTTACATCTCCTACTACTGGTGGGGTAACAGCTAGTTTTGGTATGTTGGGAGATATTATTATTGCCGAACCAAATTCCTACATTGCATTTGCGGGTAAAAGAGTAATTGAACAAACATTGAATAAAACAGTACCCGAAGGTTCACAAGCGGCTGAATATTTATTCCAGAAGGGCTTATTCGACTTAATCGTACCGCGTAATCTTTTAAAAAGCGTTCTGAGTGAGTTATTTAAGCTCCACGCCTTCTTTCCTTTGAATTCCAATTCAATCAAGTAGAGCGCACTAAGTTCAATTATTTTATTTGTAACAAACAAAAACAAGTAGTTAGCTTATCCGAATCTTAGCTTATCAGAAGCAAAGTAACTAAAAAGGGAGTTTTATTTGGCGACCTAAGATCTAATTGTAGAAAGAATCAAAATCAAAAGTAGCGGATAACTCTTTTTTTACCTGGATTCCCGATTACTAATTAAGAAGTCTCTATCAACAAGATAAAAACGTGAGTTCTTCCTTTCGTGAAATTAGGAAAATAAAACGAATTTCATCTTACGTATATAATCAAATTCAAATATAGAAAAATTGATATTATAGTTTTGTATTTTTCTCCATCTCCCGAAAATCCCGTTTTCACTAAAAATCCCAGTTGTGTCGCATTCTAACGAATCTTTTGATAATTTGTAAGAAACTATTTCTTTATTAAATTCGAAGATAAGAACAAAACACAAAGAAACGAAGAAAAATAAAATGGATTATCATATGTATCTTTCATGTAGATAGATGAATAAGTCCATTTATTTAGTTCTACATTCCTTGGACTTATTCTATATACTCACTTAGATACTTATATCTCTAAAATAAGAATTTTCAAATTGAATTAATTAATAATAACTACGAATTCATAAAAATTACAATTATTAATTATAATTAGTATAAATATAAAATATGATATTTAAAAAAAGAACAGGTACAAATAATAAATCGAGGTACCCCATTTTATGACAACTTTCAATTTTCCCTCTATTTTTGTGCCTTTAGTAGGCTTAGTATTTCCGGCAATTGCAATGGCTTCTTTATTTCTTCAGGTTCAAAAAAACAAGATTGTTTAGATCTGAGGGGACCCAATCTCATTCGTTTTTTTTTTGAAACTTAGACTTGTAGCATAACACAGATATTTATTTCGAAAAAGAAAATATGGTAGAACATGTTATTTCCGCCGAACATAAAGGAAAAAGCTCTTATGCCTGCAGAAAATGATCTATAGGTAACTGAATTCTAGCCAGTTTCAAATAGATCAGGATCGCTGGATGCCTAAAATGTAAAGTGGATGGATCTATATGTATATCAATATGTATATTGGGATCATATGAGGGGTATATTATTATTTTAGATCTAAACAATTTGATGAATTACTCCTAAAAGTTCCCATTAAACTAGTGCTAGTTCACATCAAACTAGTGCTAGTTGATGAAAGTGCATTCGGAAACAAAAAAAGTAAAGTCAAAATCATTTGGGGTATTCTCTCAATTTCAATAAAATGCAATGGGATGAAGTATGAGTTGGCGATCAGAACATATATGGATAGAACTTATAACGGGGTCTCGAAAACTAAGTAATTTTTGCTGGGCCCTTATCGTTTTTTTAGGTTCATTAGGATTCTTGTTGGTTGGAACTTCCAGTTTTCTTGGTAGAAATTTGATATCTTTTGTTCCGTCTCAGCAAATCATTTTTTTTCCACAGGGGATCGTGATGTCTTTCTATGGAATCGCAGGTCTCTTTATTAGTTCCTATTTGTGGTGCACAATTTCCTGGAATGTAGGTAGTGGTTATGATCGATTCGATAGAAAGGAAGGGATAGTGTGTATTTTTCGTTGGGGATTTCCTGGAAAAAATCGTCGCATATTCCTCCGATTCCATATAAAAGATATTCAATCCGTTCGAATAGACGTTAAAGAGGGTATTTATGCTCGTCGTGTCCTTTATATGGATATCAGAGGCCGGGGGGCTATTCCGTTAACCCGTACTGATGAGAATTTGACTCCAAGAGAAATTGAACAAAAAGCCGCGGAATTGGCCTATTTCTTGCGCGTACCAATTGAAGTATTTTGATTTTGAAGGAACTACACTGAAGAACGAATGTTTTCTCAGCAGGAGGGAAAAATGCAAGAATCCTGTTTTTTCTATAACTAAGTGATACCTTTAGATGTAGATAAATCATATCTTGTAAATTCTTTTCTTTTTGTCAATTGACTTTTTTATCCTTTCATTTGTGTTCTTTACTACCCAATAATAAAAATGGGTTTTCTTGATAATGATAACTGGCCCATTTCTGTCTTGTTTTGCCGCTCTTTTTTTTGACCATCACAATATCTTTCTCTCAATTATTCTATTCTTGACTATGGGAAATCGTTGGAATTTTTTTCGAAATATTCTATATTTTGATAGAATAAAGGGTTCTTTATCTCAAAATCTCAATAATATTCATTCCTTGAAGTACTTCTTGCGTCCATTCATCTAAAGGAGACATTTGTTTGGAATTTGATGAATTGAGATATCTGAGAACACTATTTTGTATTATTTATTCAGTCGAATTCGAAGTGGAGTCTTAGTCTATTTATGTATTCTTTCTAGATTCAAAACAAAATCACAAATAAAATAGATGAATAAGTTTGATGTCTTGTCTAGAACTCATGTTTGAACGAAATATTCGATCACATAAAGTCGACAAATGGAGTGGGTTAATTTTTAATTAACAGGCGAAAAATGGCAAAAAAGAAAGCATTCACTCCTCTTTTGTATCTTGCATCTATAATATTTCTGCCCTGGTGGATTTCTCTATCATTTACTAAAAGTATGGAATCTTGGGTTATTAATTGGGCGAATATCGGCCAATCCGAAATTTTTTTGAATGATATTCAAGAAAAAAGTATTCTAGAAAAGTTCATAGAATTAGAAGAAATCCTCTTCTTGGAAGAAATGATCAAGGAATACTCGGAGACATATCTACAAAAGTTTCTTATAGGAATCCACAAAGAAACGATCCAATTAATCAAGATACACAACGAGGATCGTATCCATACAATTTTACACTTCTCTACAAATATAATCTGTTTTGTTATTCTAAGTGGTTGTTCTATTTTGGGTAATGAAGAACTTGTTATTCTTAACTCTTGGGCTCAGGAATTCCTATATAACTTAAGTGATACAGTAAAAGCTTTTTCGATTCTTTTATTAACCGATTTATGTATCGGATTTCATTCACCCCACGGCTGGGAACTAATGATTGGTTCTGTGTACAAAGATTTTGGATTTGGTCATAATGATCAAATTATATCTGGTCTTGTTTCCACTTTTCCAGTTATTCTCGATACTCTTTTTAAATATTGGATTTTTCGTTATTTAAATCGTGTATCTCCATCACTTGTAGTTATTTATCATTCAATGAATGATTGATAAAAGATTCACCATCAATTAGAACGTTTCTTACTTCTTACTTTGTAGTTCTACATAAGTATTAAAAACATTTTATCCGGGGGGTTTTCATACTATTTTTAGACTACTATTTTTATACTATAGTATTCCAGTAAAATGATTCCAATAAATAGCAGAATCGTGGATAGCAAACTATACTAGTGACCTACCCAATTTATTGTAGAAATTTTCAGACCAATAATTAGACCATGCAAACTAGAAATACTTTTTCTTGGATAAAGGAACATATTACTCGATCTATTTCCGTATCGCTCATGATATATATCATAACTCGGACATCCGTTTCAAGTGCATATCCCATTTTTGCGCAGCAGGGTTATGAAAATCCACGAGAAGCAACCGGGCGTATTGTATGTGCCAATTGTCATTTAGCTAATAAGCCTGTTGATATTGAGGTTCCACAAGCAGTACTTCCTGATACTGTATTTGAAGCGGTTGTTCGAATTCCTTATGATAAGCAAGTGAAACAAGTCCTTGCTAATGGTAAGAAAGGGGGTTTGAATGTGGGGGCTGTTCTTAT